CATGCCTTATCGAGCATCTTATCCCATTTTAAAATTGGTTTATTCTGCAGCAGCAAATGCTAGTCATAATATGGGTTTGAACGAAGCTGATTCATTCATTAGTGAAGCCAAAGTTAATAGGAGTACTATTGTCAAAAAATTAAGACCTCGAGCTCGAGGACGTAGTTATCCGATAAAAAGACCCACTTGTCATATAACAATTGTATTAAAGGATAAATCTAAATTATTCTTATCTTAGATCAATCTAAGATTTAGATTCATCATAGTAAAATAAAATATATGGATGGAAAGAAAATAGAATAGGAAAATATGGGACAAAAAATAAATCCACTTGGTTTCAGACTTGGTACAACCCAACGTCATCATTCCTTTTGGTTTGCACAACCAAAAAATTATTCCGTAGGTCTACAGGAAGATGAAAAAATACGGAATTGTATCAAAAACTATGTACAAAAAAATAGGAGAATATCCTCAGGTTTCGAAGGAATCGCACGTATAGGAATTCAAAAAAGAATCGATTTGATCCAGGTCATAATCCATATTGGATTTCCAAATCGATTAATAGAGGGCCAAACGCGAGGAATCGAAGAATTACAGATGAATGTACAAAAAGAATTTCATTCTGTGAACCAGAGACTCAACATTGCTATCACAAGAGTTGAAAAACCTTATGGACAACCTAATATTCTTGCAGAATATATAGCTTTACAATTAAAAAATAGAGTTTCATTTCGAAAGGCAATGAAAAAAACTATTGAATTAGCTGAACAAACGGATACAAAAGGAATTCAAGTACAAATTGCAGGACGGATCGACGGAAAAGAAATTGCACGTGTCGAATGGACCAGAGAGGGCAGAGTTCCCCTACAAACAATTCGCGCTAAAATTGATCATTGTTCCTATACAATTCGAACTATCTATGGAGTATTGGGCATAAAAATTTGGATATTTGTGGACGAAGATTAATAGACCCTTATTTGTCTTGTCATTCTGTTCAGTATCAGTAATAGAACAAAAAATCACAAACTGTTTTATTCTTTTTCTTTTTCCGTTAAATCAACCAAAAATAAGCAATTCTAATTCTAAATTCTATAAGGTTGAATAAAAATTCGATTGACCATTTCTTAGAATTGCTATGCTTAGTGTGTGACTCGTTAATTTTTCTTTAGAGTTTCGAGTTGGGATTCAAAAAAAAATAGGCTGACCCCCGCTTGCCCTACTTGAACTTAACTTAATCTTAATACTACTTAATACTAAATAACTATAAAAATAACTATCAAATTAATACTAAATAACTATAAAAATATAATACTAAATAACTATAAAATAACTAGTTATAAAATAACTAAGCTACATATATATATAAAATAACTAAACCACATAACATATATAACTAAATATATATATATATAAATATATAAATTATATATAAATATAACTAAACATATATAACTAAATATATATATATATAAATTGTATATAAATATAAATATAACTAAACATATATAACTAAATATATATATACTAAATATATATATATATAAATTATATATAAATATATAAACAAATTATATATATATATAAATAAATATATAAATAAAATAATATAAATAATATAATAAATAATATAAAAAAAATAAATAAAATAATATAAATATAAAATAATATAAAATATATATATAATATAAATTATAAATTAAATAAATTAAATATATATATAATATAAATTATAAATTAAATAAATTAAAAAATAAATAATAAAAATGAATAACCAACTTCTTGCTTCGTATTGTCGAGATCCCAAGAAACAGTCAGTCACTATATGATATGAGATGAATGGATCAATCATATAGTTGCAGCAACTGAAATCTTTCCCATAAAAAAATCTGATTATGGGTTGTGAAGCAAAAATAAAGGGATGTAGATAAATGGAAGGATGATAGAAAGAGAAAACAAAAATATCAATGATATATGATTCCAATATGTATGGTCTATGAATTACCTGATAAAGGGCAATGTGACAAAGCATCAATACTGAATGAATATAAATATAAATAATAATAAAAAAAAAAATAATAAAATAATAAAGTGATATGAATAATAAAGAGCCTCGGGTTAATAAAAACTAAGGAGATTGACTCGAGAAAGAATTTTATTGGGAGCTCCATTGCAGAGTTCAGGTCTAACCATTAATGGAGAAGCTATGGGAACGACGAAACCTGTGACTGCATAGGATTCTACTGAAAATGAAAACGAATCCGAATAATTCATTGGGTGGGATGGCGGAACGAACTGAGAAAAAATTTCTTTATTCCGAGAAGTCATGGATTGACCTAGGAATAAAACAGCAAAGAGTCAATATTCGCCCGCGAAATTTTTATTTATTGAGATTACATTACAATATTTTGGTATCATTTGATAAGGGTCAAAATAAGGATCAAGAATCGTTATAAAAAGCATTATCCATAATCTATATCCATAAATATGCATTGCATAATAT